AATTCACATATTTTTTATGACTTATCCTACGTGTCACAAGCATATGTATTTTATACATTATCACAACTTCAAATCAATAACTCGTATAAATTAGGATTTGGTAGCCAATATCAAGGAATCCTCCCCTTTTTTAAGCCTGAAATAAAGGATTCTTTTGAAACACAAGGAATGAAAATGGTTTTAGGGGATAATAAACTTCCAAGTTATGAAATAACTCAATGGAAAAAATGGTTAAGAGGACATTATCAATACGATTTATCTCAGATCAGATGGTCTAGATTAATACCAAAAAAATGGCGAGTACATCGGCGTCGTGTAGCTAAAAAGGAAAATTTAAGGAAATGGCATTCAGATCAAAAAGACCAATTAATAGCTTTCAAAAAACAATTTAAAGTATATTCGTTAAATAATAAAAAAGAAAATTTTGAAAAATACTATAAATATGATCTTTTAGCATATAAATTTCTTACTTATGATTATGAAAAGTTTTGTTATAGATCTCCATTTAAAGGAAATAAGAAACAAGATATTTATTATAACACGCCTAAAGAAACACTTTTTGATATGTTCAAGAACAGCCCTATTACAAATTTTCTAAGAAAGGTCGATATTCTATATATGGAAAAAATGGCCGATAGAAAATATTTTGATTGGACAATTCTCAATTTTGATCTTAGAAAAAAAGCCGAGATTCAGGCTTGGATCACGATCGATATCAATAGAAATCAAACTACTCAAATTCGTACTAATAATTATCAAAAAGTTCCCACCAAAAATCTTTTTTATCTTATGATTCCAGAAATCAATCCACCAAACTCACAGAAAGGATTTTTTGATTGGATGGGGATGAATGAAAAAATGCTAAAGGGTACCATAGGGAATCCTGAACTTTGGTTCTTCTCCGAATTTGTCTTTCTTTCTAATGCATATAAAACGAAACCTTGGCTTATACCAAGCAAACTACTTCTTTTAAATTGGAATAGAAATGAAAATAGTAGTGAAAATAAAAAGATCAATGAAAAGGAAAAAGTTGTACAATCATCAAAAAAAAAGCATCGAAATAAGGAAGAAAAAAAAACCACAAGCCGAGGAGACCTTGAATCCGTTCTCTCACAACAAAAAGATATTGACGAAAAGGATACAAGATCAGACATCGAAGAAGGAAAAAAGACAAAACAATACAAAAGTAAGACGGAAGCAGAACTAGCTTTATTCCTGAAACGTTATTTGCTTTTTCAATTGCGCTGGGACGATGCTTTGACTCAAAGAATGATTAGTAATATCAAAGTATATTCTCTCCTGCTTAGACTAATGGATCCAAAAAAAATTACTCTACCCTCGATTAAAAAAAGAGAAATGAGTTTGGATATAATGCTAATTCAGAAGAATTTAACTCTTACAGAATTGATCAAAAAAGGAATACTTATTATAGAACCCATTCGTCTGTCTGTAAAAACGGGTGGACAGCTTATTATGTATCAAACCGTAAGTATTTCGTTGCTTCATAAGCATACGAGTAAGCACCAAAAAAATAAAAAATACCAAGATCAAAGATATCTTTCTAGGAATAATTTTGCTGAAGTTATTTCACCACATCAAAGAATAACTGCAAATAGAGATTTTGATCTGCTTATTCCTGAAAATATTTTCTCCTTTAGACGTTGTAGAAAATTGAGAATTTTAATTTATTTTAATTCAAAGAATATAAATGATGTAGAAATAAATACACTATTTTGGAACGGAAAGAAGGTAAAAAACAGCAACCAAGTTTCACATGACAATAACCATCTTGAGAGAGATAAAAATAAATTAATGAAATTAAAGCTATTTCTTTGGCCTAATTATAGATTAGAAGATTTGGCTTGTATGAATCGGTATTGGTTTAATACCAATAATGGCAGTCGTTTCACTATGTTAAGGATACATTTCTATTCACGATTGAAAATTCGTAGATAATAGAATTTTTCTATATAGCCTATACCCTATAATAGGATATTATTATAGGGTATGTTATATCAAAGCAAAGAAAATACACAGATCACATGTCTTATCTCACATTTCATTCTAGTATTCAATATGAAAGGAATAGTGTTTCAATTAGATCTTGAAATGAATCAACAGAACTTTCTTCATTTTACATCTAAATTCTTCGATGGGAAAATGTACCAATCCCTTTCTATCCCTATCGAAATCCAATCCGCAATTGAATTGGTTGAGTTGAATTCAGAAAAAATTAGGAGTTCATAAAAAAATTCGATTCGGATTAAATTATTGTATATACACTATGCAATGCAAATTAATTGCATTATTATTATTGATCGGAAAAATACATATCTGTAAAAAAAAAAAGGGAAAGGCAAATTTTTTTATGATAAAAAATTCATTCATTTCGGTTATTTCTCAAAAAGAAAATGAAGAAAGCAGAGGTTCCCTTGAATTTCAAGTATTCAGTTTCACCACTAAAATAAGGAGACTTACTTCACATCTGGAATTGCACAAAAAAGACTATTCATCTCAGAGAGGTTTGCGGAAAATTTTGGGAAAACGTCAACGGCTGCTGAACTATTTGTCAAAAAAAAATATAGAACGCTACAAACAATTAACCGGTGAGTTGGATATTCGAGAGATAAAAACTCGTTAATTTAAAGTGTGATACCATTTGAGCTCAGTCGTTTCAATTTTGATGAACTTCTTTTTACTTTAAGCAATGCATGGAAGAATAATTAAGAAAAAAACTTATGATTGCGCCAACTACGAGAAAAAATCTCATGATAGTCAATATGGGCCCTCATCACCCATCAATGCATGGTGTTCTTCGAATTATTGTTACTCTCGATGGTGAAGATGTTATTGACTGCGAACCAATATTGTATTGGGTTATTTACATAGAGGGATGGAGAAAATTGCGGAAAATCGAACAATTATACAATATTTGCCTTATGCAACGCGTTGGGATTATTTAGCTACTATGTTCACAGAAGCCATAATCGTAAACGGACCCGAACAGCTAGGCAATATTCAAGTACCTAAAAGGGCTAGCTATATCAGAGCTATTATGTTGGAGTTGAGTCGTATCGCTTCCCATTTGTTATGGCTTGGTCCTTTTATGGCAGATATTGGGGCACAGACCCCTTTCTTCTATATTTTTCGAGAACGAGAGTTGATATATGACCTATTCGAAGCCGCTACTGGTATGCGCATGATGCATAATTACTTTCGTATCGGAGGAGTCGCTGCTGATCTACCTCATAGCTGGATAGATAAATGTTTGGATTTTTGCGATTATTTTTTAACCGGGGTTGCTGAATATCAAAAGCTTATTACACGCAATCCTATTTTTTTAGAACGAGAAGTAAGTGGATCGATCAAGTATCCGAATTCTAAATAAAAAGAATTATCCAGAGTCCAAGACCATATATATATTGATAGATAGAACTGCTATTTATTTGCTTAATAGATATATTAGCTAAAAAAATCATGACTATACTTAACAAGTTAATACTCGGAAAAGCCCACATACGACGAATATTTTTTGTTGCTGTCGGAAAAAAAAGAAGTCCCACTCCGATTAACATAAAAACTGGAAGTTGAAGGAAAGCTATCATCCACGTATATTGATATGTGTTTTCCATAAAAAGTTTTGAATTCTTAATTATTTATTGTTTTAATTGTTTCCAATTCACCAGACCTTACCTCTTTTGAAAGGAAAAAATGAAAAAAAAAAGAAGAATATTCTTCTTTTTTTTTTAGTAAAATTTTAGGCTCTTTTCCCATATTTTTTACCTAATTATTATTATTTTTTTTTTTTATAAACAATATTATCTAGAAAAGAAATACCTAATGAATTAGAAAAGCAAAGATTTTTCTAAATACTAGATGTCTTTCACATCCAGCTATAGCGATGAGTAATATCTTAATTTTTATTTAAATGGCAGTTCCAAAAAAACGTACCTCTGCATCAAAAAAGCGTATTCGTAAAAATTTTTGGAAAGGGGAGGGGTCTTGGGCAGCGTTAAAAGCGTTTTCCTTAGCGAAATCGCTTTCTACCGGGAATTCAAAAAGTTTTTTTCTACGACAAACAAATAGAACAAGTAAGAAAACCTAACACATTGGAATTATTCCAATTGTCCCCACAAAAAAATTGACTCATTTCTAAAAAAAATTCCCGAGTTCCATTCCCTGTTGAGTTAATCAATAGGAAATGGAATTCATTCCGCTTTTAAAACTTCTAATAGGTCGAATCAGCTGGATGCTTGTCCCTATTTTGACTCTTGTATTAGGAATCACACTAGGTGTACTAGTAATTGTTTAGTTAGAAAGAGAAATATCCGCAGGGATACAACAGCGTATTGGACCCGAATACACCGGGCCTTTTGGAATTCTTCAAGCTCTAGCAGACGGTACAAAACTACTTTAAAAGCATGAAATAGTTAGATTTATTTTGCCTATAAAATGAAATGGATTTACTTGGACCAATACATGATTTTCTTTTAGCATTTCTGGGATTCGGTCTTCTATTACGAAGTTTGTGAGTAGTAGTACTCTCGAATCCAATTTATTCGGCCTTTTCATTAGGATTGGTTCTTTTTTCTATATCTTTATTCTATATTCTATCGAACTCATATTTTGTAGCTGCTGCGCAGCTACTTATTTATGTAGGAACTATAAATGTTTTAATCATTTTTGCTGTGATGTTCATGAATGGTTCAGAATATTACAAAGATTTTCATCTTTGTACCGTTGGGGATCGAGTTACTTCAATAGTTTCTACAAGTATTTTTATTTCACTAATTTCCACTATTTTAGATACGTCCTGGTATGGGATCATTTGGACTACAAAATCTAATCAGATTATAGAGCAAGATTTGATAAGTAATAGTGAACAAATTGGAATTCATTTATCAACAGATTTTTTTCTTCCATTTGAACTTAGTTCAATAATTCTTTTAGTCGCTTTAATAGGTGCAATTGCTATAGCTCGTCAATAAGAAATCTTTAAAATGGGTAATTTAAATCATAAACCAAATAAAATAAAAAATAGAATCAAGGGAACAGAAATGTTATAATCCTTGCACTCGAATTCCTATCTAAAATAGAATAGAACGGCTTTATTTTTATATCCATCTATTACAATCAATTTCCTTGTTTTCTTCCATACTTGGTAGAATCTAATTGATTTTATTTTTCTTCCGATTGAAATGAATCAAAATTGATAAGGAGTTGGTTAATGATGCTCGAAGATACACTTCTTTTGAGTGCCTATTTATTTTCTATTGGTATCTATGGCTTAATCACAAGCCAAATATGGTTAGAGCCCTTATGTGTCTTGAATTTATATTAAATTAAGTTAATATAAATTTTGTAACGGTCAATTAAGAGGCGACATTTTCTCAATCTTTAGTCTAGCTATTGCAGCCGCTGAAGCAGCTATTTGACCGGCTATTGTTTCATCAATTTATCGTAACAGAAAATCAACTCGTATTAACCAATCCAATTTGTTGAATAAAGAAATTCTATAACAATTCGCGAGTTTAATAAAGTAAGATATGATCGTGGTTGGAAAAACATAAAAAATCAAAGTATTTTGGCCCTCGCTAATAAACAAATGAAAATTTTAAAGTAGATTGATTCTGATGACTTATTGATTCGTCTGGTATAGAAATATAGGATTCCTTTATAAGTTTGTTTACTAGACCGAAATTTTATGACGTTTAAAAATGTATAGATCCAATGTCACATTCAGTAAAGATTTATGATACGTGTATAGGATGTACTCAATGTGTCCGAGCGTGCCCCACCGATGTATTAGAAATGATACCCTGGGACGGTTGTAAAGCTAAACAAATCGCTTCGGCTCCAAGGACCGAGGACTGTGTTGGTTGTAAGAGATGCGAATCCGCCTGTCCAACGGATTTCTTGAGTGTTCGAGTTTATTTATGGCATGAAACAACTCGCAGTATGGGTCTAGCTTATTAATACGTTCTAAAAAACTCTACTTGAATCCATTTTTTTTTTTACCAACAAAATCTGTGTTCAAAATCTTTTGAACACAGATTTTTCTGACCCAAGTCTATCTTGTCTTTACCACGAATTTTACTTTCTTAACAATAATTGTGGTTTTGCCAATATTTGCGGATTCGTTAATTTTCTTTCTTCCACATAGAGGAACTAGAATCCTATATTTTTATACTATATTTATATCCATGTTTGTTATCATTTCCAATCAGATCATCCATTAATCCAACTAGTCGAGGATTATAAGTGGATCGCTCTTTTGGATTTCCATTGGCGATTAGGAATAGATGGACTCTCGATAGGACCCATTTTGATGACGGGATTCATCACGACTTTAGCTACTCCTGATGCTAGCAATGTACAGTGGACAAATAGGATTATTTTCTTCTCGAGACCTTTTATCTTTTTTCCTCATGTGGGAGTTAGAATAAATTCCCGTTTATCTACTTGTATCCATATGGGGAGGAAAAAAACGTCTGTACTCAGCTACAAAGTTTATTTTGTATACGGTGGGGGATTCCATTTTTCTTTTAATGGGAGTTCTGGATATTGGTTTCTAGAGTTCTACTGAACCAACCTTAAATTTTGAAATAGTAGCTAATCAGTCCTATCCTGCGGCCTTGGAAATTCTATTATATATTGGATTTTTTATTGCTTTTGCTGTCAAATTGCCAATGATACCGCTACATACATGGTTAGCAGATACTCATGGAGAATCGCATTATAGTACTTGTATGCTTCTAGCCGGAATCTTATTAAAAATGGGAGCCTATGGATTAGGGATTAGTTCGGATTATTATGGAATTATTCTCCCATGCTCATTCTATATTTTCTCCTTGGTTGATGATAGTAGGCGCAATCCAAATAATCTATGCAGTTTTAACATCTCTGGGTCAACGGAATAAAAAAAAAGAATAGCCTATTCCTCTGTATCTCATATGGGTTTCAGAATTATAGAAATGGGTGGAATAGCTATACTAATGCCAAAAATATTCACCATGCTCAGTAGCTTTTCGATGGCCTCTCTTGCATTATCGGGTTTGAGTGGTTTTGTTGCCGAATTAATAGTCTTTTATGGATTAGTTACTAGTTCAAAATATCTTTTAATGACAAAACTTCTAATTACTGTTGTAATGGCAATTGGAATAATATTCACTCCTATTTTTTTCTTATCGATGTTACGCCAGATGTTCTATGGATACAAGATATTTAGTATTCCAAACTCCTCTTTTTTTATTCTGGACCACGAGAGTTATTTCTTTCGATTTCCATTTTATTGCCCGTACTAGGTATTGGTATGTACCCCGATTTTCTTCTTTCACTATCAGTTGAAAAGGTTGAAGTTATTCTATCTAATTCTTTTTATAGATTTATAGATAGTTTTTTTATGAAAACTTATTATTTAGTTCTACAGACAAAAAGAAGACCTTTTCTTATTTTCTTTTCTTACGTGTACTGTCATGAACCCGGGGTTTGATTCCCCGG